ACAAGTACTAATAAGGAAAAGAAAACTATATTAAAGAAAACAAAGGATATTCATTCTAAAATCTAAAAAAAAAAAGACATATATATTAGGGCTATACGGATTCGAACCGTAGACCTTCTCGGTAAAACAGATCAAACAGATTATTATCGAAATGATTCGAACTGTTTCAAAGACCCAACATGCATTTTTCTGCATTGGGCTCTTTCATCAACTGATGTAAAGATCAGTTAATCCACCATAGTTTTTCTTTATGGAAAGATAATAAGATGGCTCCCTGTGCTCTGATTGATTATTTGTATTATGATCCATCTAGGAGCAATACCAAAGTGTTTCAAAGGAGGATTACCTTGACTTAGGTCTGCCTCCGGCCTAAAAAAAATCAACCTAAGTGAAATGGAGTCTCTATCGTTCCGCTGCAAGAGTTGACTATGAGACTTCATACACCTTAAAGTTCATAGAACGAAAAGAAGTTTTTTGGAGGCCCTTATCCTCATTACGCCTAGCATTGAGCGGGCTGGGTATTTACCTTATCAACTAGCAAATCAATAGGGGTTCTATTTGATTAAGCACCCGAATTGGCACCTGAATCGGACTGAACCGGCTGTTTGTCAGGCTACTGTTCTCCTATTCTCTCGAATCCATTTAAGTAAGACATTGATTTTGCAATAAGGTCAATTATGTTGACTGCATAATAAAAAAGTTCCTTTGAAAAGCATTGGCGCACGTGTAAGCGAGTTGCTCTACCGAACTGAGCTATAGCCCTTGTCAGAGATATCTTAACATATAGATAATTTCTTGTCAAGATGAATATTCTCTAATGCCAGAAGATACCCCTTTGATCTGTTTACTATATAACATACCAATAACGGGGCGGTATTGCTTATAAAAAGCATTCGATCTATAATCGATCGAAGTAATGAGGCTTCTTTTGTGGTGATAAATTGCCTACTTAACTCAGTGGTTAGAGTATTGCTTTCATACGGCGGGAGTCATTGGTTCAAATCCAATAGTAGGTAGGTAGGTAGAAAAATTACTAGATAGCATTGGACTTACTTCGCTTCGCTATCTAATAACTTTTTCTACCTTTCTTTCCTTTTTATTTGTATCAACGAAACCTTTGGATTGTCTTCAATTGGATGGGGGAACCCAATTGACAGCCTCGACTCGTATCCTAGCTCGTCTGAGAGCTAGCTTCGCTTCAACCAATTCTTTCGTACCTTCAGCTCTACTCAAATTAGCTTCGGCTATTTCAAGTGCTTGTTGAGCTTCTTCTGGATCAATATCACTGCCTAGTTCTGCATCATTTCCTAAAATAATGATCTCATTATTCACTATTCTCGCAAAACCACTCCACAGAACCGCGGTTAACCATTGGTCGTTGAGGAGGCGTATTCTCAAAGGGCCCATATCTACAGCTGTGTTAATGGGGGCGTGGTTTGGTAATACACCAATTTGCCCGCTATTAGTAGATAAAATGATTTCTTTCACTTCACAATCCCAAATAATTCGTTTAGGAGTCAGTACATAAAGATTTAATTTCATTTCTTCAATTTGTTCTCCTCTTCTAAATTTATAGCTTTCGTGCTAGCTTCATCAATGTTCCCTACCAAATAAAAAGCCTGTTCGGGTAGGCCATCTAATTCTCCGGAAAGGATTAGTTGAAATCCCCTAATTGTTTCTGCAAGACCAACATACTTTCCTGGAGAACCGGTAAAAACTTCTGCCACAAAGAACGGTTGTGATAAGAACCGCTCAATTTTTCGTGCTCTTGCTACAGTTAAACGATCCTCCTCCGACAATTCATCTAACCCAAGAATTGCGATAATGTCCTGAAGTTCTTTGTAACGTTGTAAAGTTTCCTTAACTCTTTGCGCAGTTTCATAATGTTCGTTGCCAACGATCCGAGGCTGTAACATAGTTGAGGTTGAATCTAAAGGATCTACTGCGGGATAAATACCCTTGGAAGCCAATCCTCTAGAAAGTACGGTAGTAGCGTCCAAATGTGCAAATGTTGTGGCAGGAGCAGGGTCGGTCAAATCGTCTGCTGGTACATAAACTGCTTGGATCGAAGTTATAGATCCCTTTTTGGTAGAGGCAATTCTTTCTTGCAAAGAACCCATTTCTGTACTAAGAGTAGGTTGATAACCCACTGCAGAAGGCATTCTCCCTAATAAGGCGGATACCTCCGATCCCGCTTGAACAAAACGAAAGATATTATCGATGAATAAAAGCACGTCTTGCTTATTAACATCTCGGAAATATTCTGCCATAGTTAGGGCAGTTAAACCAACTCTCATACGAGCTCCCGGCGGTTCATTCATTTGCCCATAGACTAGAGCTACCTTCGATTCCTCAATATTTTTTTCATTAATTACTCCAGATTCCTTCATTTCCATATAAAGATCATTTCCTTCACGAGTCCGTTCCCCTACTCCGCCAAATACAGATACGCCTCCATGAGCTTTAGCAATGTTATTGATTAATTCCATGATGAGTACTGTTTTACCTACTCCTGCCCCCCCAAATAATCCTATTTTTCCTCCACGCCGATAAGGAGCTAAAAGATCGACCACCTTAATACCTGTTTCAAAGATAGATAATTTCGTATCTAACTCGATAAAGGCAGGCGCGGATCTATGAATAGGGAATGTTGCGCTAGTATCTACAGGACCCAAATTGTCAATAGGCTCCCCAAGAACGTTAAAAATTCGTCCGAGAGTAGCTCCACCGACTGGAACACTCAGAGGAGCTCCCGTGTCAATCACTTCCATTCCTCTCATCAACCCTTCTGTAGCACTCATAGCTACAGCTCTAATTCGATTATTTCCTAATAATTGTTGTACCTCACAAGTCACATTAATTTGCTTATCGGCAGTGTCTCGACTCTTGACTATCAAAGCGTTATAAATATAAGGCAACTTGCCCGGGGGAAAAGTGATATCCAGCACGGGTCCAATAATTTGATCAATACGCCCTGCGCTTTTTTCTTCAATTGTGGAAACCCCGGGACGCGAAGTAGTAGGATTGGTTCTCATAATTATCACATAATTATCAAAAAAAAGGAATTTGTCGAAATTTTTCTTTTTTTTTGCTTGTTGAATAATGCCAAATCAAATCCAAAAAAATATCCAAAAATCCAAAAGTCAAAAGGAAATGAATTAGTTAATTCAATAAAAAAGAAAAGGGGACTAGCACTTGATTTCGTTGCCCAAGCGAATCCCATTTAATCGTTTACTCATGGAATGAGTCCGTTGGAAAGTTCAATCAATCTTTTTTTTTTCATATACATTTTGCCTTTTGTGAAGGACCTGTGCCTGCTCTACTTTCCTATCTAGGACTTCGATATACAAAATATATACTACTGTGAAGCATAGATTGCTGTCAACAGAGAATTTTCTTAGTATTTAGGTATTAGATTCAAAAAAAGAAAGGGGCATATTAAGAACTTGTCAAATTGGAAAATAAGGATTAGGGATTGGTTTGGGTTGCGCTATATCTATCAAAGAGTATACAATAATGATGGATTTGATAAATCAAATCCATGGTTTAATAATGAACCTTGTTAACTTACCATAACAACAACTCGATTCCTATCGAATTCCTATAGTAGAATTCCTATAGGATAGAACGTACACAGAGTGTACGCATTATATATGAATGAAACATATTCATTAACTTAAGTATATTCCCTTTTTTCTTTAATGAGTTGATATTAATTGAATATCCTTTTTTTTTATTTTTGCAAAGGTTTCATTTACACCTAATCCATATCGAGTAGACCCTGTCGTTGTGAGAATTCTTAATTCATGAATTGTAGGGAGGGACTTATGTCACCACAAACAGAAACTAAAGCAGGTGTTGGATTTCAAGCTGGTGTTAAGGATTATAAATTGACTTACTACACTCCGGAGTACGAAACCAAGGATACTGATATCTTGGCAGCATTCCGAGTAACTCCTCAGCCCGGGGTTCCGCCTGAAGAAGCAGGGGCTGCAGTAGCTGCGGAATCTTCTACTGGTACATGGACAACTGTTTGGACTGATGGACTTACCAGTCTTGATCGTTACAAAGGACGATGCTATCACATCGAGCCCGTTCCTGGGGATGAAAATCAATATATCTGTTATGTAGCTTACCCATTAGACCTATTTGAAGAGGGTTCTGTTACTAACATGTTTACTTCCATTGTAGGTAACGTATTTGGTTTCAAAGCCCTACGTGCTCTACGTTTGGAGGATCTACGAATTCCCATTGCTTATTCAAAAACTTTCCAAGGTCCGCCTCATGGTATCCAAGTTGAAAGGGATAAGTTGAACAAGTATGGTCGTCCTTTATTGGGATGTACTATTAAACCAAAATTGGGATTATCCGCAAAAAATTATGGTAGAGCGTGTTATGAGTGTCTACGCGGTGGACTTGATTTTACCAAAGATGATGAAAACGTAAACTCACAACCATTTATGCGCTGGAGAGACCGTTTTGTCTTTTGTGCTGAAGCAATTTATAAAGCACAGGCTGAAACCGGTGAAATCAAAGGGCATTACTTGAATGCGACTGCAGGTACATGCGAAGAAATGATTAAGAGAGCTGTATTTGCGAGGGAATTAGGGGTTCCTATTGTAATGCATGACTACTTAACAGGAGGATTCACTGCAAATACTAGTTTGTCTTATTATTGCCGCGATAACGGCCTACTTCTTCACATTCACCGAGCAATGCATGCAGTTATTGATAGACAGAAAAATCATGGTATGCATTTCCGTGTATTAGCTAAAGCATTGCGTATGTCTGGGGGAGATCATATCCACTCTGGTACAGTAGTAGGTAAGTTAGAAGGGGAACGCGAAATAACTTTAGGTTTTGTTGATTTATTGCGCGATGATTTTATTGAAAAAGATCGTGCTCGCGGTATCTTTTTCACTCAGGACTGGGCATCCATGCCAGGTGTTATACCGGTGGCTTCAGGGGGTATTCATGTTTGGCATATGCCAGCTTTGACCGAAATCTTTGGGGACGATTCCGTATTACAATTTGGTGGAGGAACTTTAGGACATCCTTGGGGGAATGCACCGGGTGCAGCAGCTAATCGGGTGGCTTTAGAAGCCTGTGTACAAGCTCGTAACGAAGGGCGTGATCTTGCTCGTGAAGGTAATGATATTATCCGCGAAGCTTGCAAATGGAGTCCTGAACTAGCCGCAGCTTGTGAAGTATGGAAGGCGATCAAATTTGAGTTCCAGCCGGTAGATACTATTGATTAAGTGGATAAAACAATAAATATATAAAGAAAGTCTAAATAAAAAAGAAGCGAAATAGAAAGAAAAAAATCAGTTACGAAATGCAGTAATTCTTCTTTATTCTTCTAATTGATTGGAATTAAATTCGGCTCAATCTTTTTTTTTCTAAAAAGATTGAGCCGAATTTAAATAGATCTTGATACGATAATGAGACTTGACAAATCGAGATTCTTCTATTCTATATATCTAGAATATATATAGAAAACTATAATAGAATAAACAAAAAAAAATATATAGTATTATCGTACCATAATGGAATCAAATACGCAGTATACTTTTAATGTCGAATCGGGATTCACTAAGACAGAAATAAAGCATTGGGTCGAACTCTTCTTTGGTGTTAAGGTAGTAGCTGTGAATAGCCATCGACTACCCGGAAAGGGTAGAAGAATGGGACCTATTCTGGGACATACAATGCATTACAGACGTATGATCATTACCCTTCAACCGGGTATTCTATTCCACTTTTACTCTTTAAATTAAAGGGTATTCTGAAACAGGTATTTCTTTCGTTTTCACAATCGCTTTCTTTTGAATCCAATTTGAAGTTCGATTAGAAAGATACAAAGGCCATGAGAATAGGAAAAGAAAAATCAAATCTTTTCATTTTTTTTTAGATATAGATTTTCTAGAATACTTTAGTATTCTAGAAAATCTATATCTTGCAAACTCAAAAATATAATAGTCAATATTCCTTATAATAGATATACTTAATTATATCTTAAGAATCTTAAGATATATTTCGAATAGATAGAAATAGTAAATTTGAATTGAGACGCCTATTCTATGACAGATTTAAACTTACCCTCTATTTTCGTGCCTTTAGTAGGCTTAGTATTTCCGGCAATTGCAATGGCTTCCTTATTTCTTTATGTGCAGAAAAATAAGATTGTCTAGAACCGATGGGCCAAATTTTCTCAATGTATTTCCAGGGTCATAATACAGATATTTTTTAGTGTAAGTAATATAATATGATAGGGTATGTAGCTCTTTCTACACACAAAGGAAAAACGTCTATATGCAGATATAGGCTACGAGCATAAATTCATTCATATGCGTAGCCGAGTATAGCAAGTTTTTTTTAGTGGATCCACGAATTTTTTTGAATAGAAAGTTAATGTATCTAACCAATTATTTCACAGGAGTACTAGCTGCTGAAGGCGATTTCAGAATCAAAAAAAGTAAAGTCAAAATTGGTTAGCTTATTCTCTCAATTTGAATTGACCGCTGCTGGATTTTGTATATCTAATATGAATTGGCGATCAGAACACATATGGATAGAACTTCTAAAGGGTTCTCGAAAAAGAGGTAATTTTTTCTGGGCCTGTATTCTTTTTCTAGGTTCATTAGGATTCTTAGTGGTTGGGGCTTCCAGTTATCTTGGTAAGAATATGATATCCGTACTTCCATCTCAACAAATTCTTTTTTTTCCACAGGGGGTCGTGATGTCTTTCTACGGAATTGCGGGCCTATTCATTAGCTCCTATTTGTGGTGCACTATTTTGTGGAACGTAGGCAGTGGTTATGACCGATTCGATAGAAAAGAGGGAATAGTGTCTATTTTTCGATGGGGATTCCCTGGAATAAAACGTCGCATCTTCCTTCGATTCCTTATGCGGGATATCCAATCAATTAGAATTCAGGTTAAAGAAGGTCTTTATCCTCGTCGTATCCTTTATATGGAAATCCGTGGCCAGGGGGTCATTCCCTTGACTCGTACTGATGAGAAGTTTTTTACTCCACGAGAAATTGAACAAAAAGCTGCCGAATTGGCCTATTTTTTGCGCGTACCGATTGAAGTATTTTGAGTACCTATTGCAATTTTTTTTTTCAATTGTAAGGGGATTTTCGAGTATTTATCTAAAGGAAGGAACAAATGAGGATAAGAAAAAATTGTTTCTATTTTGTTTTGTCCAAGTGAGATATATGGCATAATATTCTTTCATAAGAGAAATAGATACAAACACAAAATCTCAAACCTTGTTATAGAATTTTTGCTTCAAAGAAAAGAAATATCATATAGAGTCAGCGAATGAAATAGAGTCTGCGAATGAAGCGGATTCATTAACAACTCAATTTACAGATCAAAAATGAAAAAAAAGAAAGCATTGCCTTCTTTCCTATATCTTGTATTTATCGTACTTTTGCCCTGGGGAGTCTCTTTCTCTTTTAACAAATGTCTGGAAGTTTGGATTAAGAATTGGTCGAATACCGGTCAATCCGAAACTCTATTAACGGATATTCAAGAGAAAAGAATTCTAGAAGGATTCATAGAATTAGAAGAACTTTTTCTCTTGGACGAAATGATAAAAGAGAAACCGAAGACACATGTACAAAAACCTCCTATAGGAATACACAAGGAAATAATACAATTGGTCAAAATAGATAATGAGGATCATCTTCATATCATTTTGCATTTCTCAACAAATATAATCTGTTTGGCTATTCTAAGTGGTTCTTTTTTTCTGGGTAAAGAGGAACTTGTCATTTTGAATTCTTGGGTTCGGGAATTCTTCTATAACTTAAATGACTCAATAAAAGCTTTTTTTATTCTTTTAGTTACTGATTTTTTTGTTGGATTTCACTCCACCCGCGGTTGGGAACTACTAATTCGTTGGGTGTACAACGATCTTGGGTGGGCTCCTAACGAGCTAATTTTCACTATTTTTGTTTGTAGTTTTCCTGTGATTCTAGACACGTGTTTGAAATTTTGGGTCTTTTTTTGTTTAAACCGTCTATCTCCTTCACTTGTAGTCATTTATCATTCAATTAGTGAAGCATAAATTCACTCATTTGATTTCCAAATATTAATCAAATTAGCATCTTTCTTCCTTTAGAAAGAAAGGCCCTTTCCTTTTTAGCAAAATTCTTTCTATTTCTATCTGCTCAAGGTATTAATCATTCCAGTATAACTGTTGCAGTAGAATGACAACATACTCGTGTATAGGGAACTAGATTAGCTTAGCTACCTATCTAATTTATTGTAGAAATTCCGGGATCTGCGATTGGACATGGAAAATAGAAATACTTTTTCTTGGTTAAAGGAACAGATGATTCGATCGATTTCTGTATCGATCATGATATACGTAATAACTCGAACATCTATTTCAAACGCGTATCCCATTTTTGCGCAGCAGGGTTATGAAAACCCGCGGGAAGCAACTGGACGAATTGTATGTGCCAATTGCCATTTAGCTAATAAGCCCGTGGATATTGAAGTTCCCCAAGCTGTGCTTCCTGATACTGTATTTGAAGCAGTTCTTCGAATCCCTTATGATATGCAGCTGAAACAAGTTCTTGCTAATGGGAAAAAGGGAGGGTTGAATGTAGGTGCTGTTCTTATTTTGCCCGAGGGATTCGAATTAGCCCCGCCCGAACGTATTTCCCCTGAGTTGAAAGAAAAGATAGGAAATCTCTCTTTTCAGAGTTATCGTCCCAATAAAAAAAATATTCTTGTGATAGGCCCTGTTCCCGGTAAGAAATATAGTGAAATTGTCTTTCCCATTCTTTCTCCCGATCCCGCTACGAAAAAAGACGTTCATTTCTTAAAATATCCCATATATGTAGGGGGAAACCGAGGAAGGGGACAGATCTATCCTGATGGTAGCAAGAGTAACAATACGGTCTATAATGCTACCTCAACAGGTATAGTAAAAAAAATACTACGTAAAGAAAAGGGGGGATATGAAATATCCATAGTCGATGCGTCGGATGGACGCCAAGTGATTGATATTATACCTCCCGGGCCAGAACTTCTTGTTTCAGAGGGGGAATCGATCAAGCTTGATCAACCATTAACAAGCAATCCTAATGTGGGAGGGTTTGGTCAGGGGGATGCAGAAATAGTGCTTCAGGATCCATTGCGCGTCCAAGGCCTTTTGTTCTTCTTCGCATCTGTTATTTTGGCACAAGTTTTTTTGGTTCTCAAAAAGAAACAGTTTGAAAAGGTTCAATTGTACGAAATGAATTTCTAGATCCCGGGATTTCTTACCATCAAGTTGGAAAAAGCCTCGATTTCTGGAATTCTTTATTTCTATCTCATGCAAAAGAAAAGAATCCAAGGCAGAGGCGAGAACAATAAAAGAAAGAAGTCCTTTTAGGAGGAATTGCGGGTCTTCTTAATGCTCTATTGGGCACAAGAAAAAGGAAAAAAAGCCTTTTTCTTGTGTCGATTCTTCTTGTATTGAAGTAATAATCTTTTTTCTTCTTATTTGTTTTGTCAAAGATTACTATTTATTCTTTATTCGGGTCTGTCTCTTGGACTTCCTTTGCTTAGGTTTGGGCGCGGTAGTGGACAAACAGAGGGAAAGAAAGTATGGCGGGGAACAAATTTCTTGTGAGCAAATAGAATTGCTTTACTTTTTCAATTAAGTTTAATTTCGAACTTGCAGAAATTTTGTAAAAAAAAACGTATACCCTTTCCTTTGATTCAAGGATGGTTTTTTTTTAGGCTAGTTGAGTAGTTTTGATTAAGATTTTATTAGTTTATTACTCTAAACTAAATCAATGATTTGCAGGATACTTCCTTCGTGGAATAAAATATTGGATCCTCGATGGATCCTCTCCTTGTTGTTGCTTCATACTCCTCTTTCTTGTTGCTTCATAAGAGTAAATCAATTTTCTGGGCGAAAGGTAGGGGCTTTAAATCAACCAATGGATTGCTTCACTAACATCATTAACAAACAAAAGAATAAATAGAGGGATTC